GGAAACACTTATGATACTAGAACTCATGCCCTATAGAGCATGTTATCCAATTTTTAAATTGGTTTATTCTGCAGCAGCAAATGCTAGTTACAATATGGGTTCCAACGAAGACAATTTAGTCATTAGTAAGGCCGAAGTTAACGAGGGTACTACCGTGAAGAAATTCAAACCTAGAGCTCGAGGACGTAGTTATCCGATAAAAAGACCTACCTGTCATATAACTATTGGAGTGAAAGATATATCTTTACATGATGAATATGATGAATATGAACAGATATATTCGTTAAAAAAACCTAGATGGAAAAATAAGTATACAACTATGGTATATCATGATATGTATAGTATTGGGGGAGTATGGGACAAAAAATAAATCCACTCGGTTTCAGACTTGGTACAACCCAAGGTCATCATTCCCTTTGGTTTGCACAACCAAAAAATTATTCGGTGGGTTTACAAGAAGATCAAAAAATAAGAGATTTTATCAAAAATTATCTAAAAAAGAATATGAGAAGATCCTCCGGCGTCGAGGGAATTGCACGTATAGAAATTCAAAAAAGAATTGATTTGATCCAGGTCATAATCTTTATGGGATTCCCAAAGTTATTAATAGAAAATAGACCGCGAGGAATCCAAGAATTACAGATTAATCTAGAAAAAGAATTCAATTATGTGAACCAAAAACTTAACATTGCTATCACAAGAATTGCAAAACCTTATGGAAACCCTAATATTCTTGCAGAATTTATAGCCGGACAATTAAAGAATAGAGTTTCATTTCGAAAAGCAATGAAAAAAGCTATTGAATTAACTGAACAAGCAGATACAAAAGGGATTCAAGTACAAATTGCAGGACGTATCGACGGAAAAGAAATTGCACGTGTCGAATGGATCAGAGAAGGTAGGGTTCCCCGACAAACCATTCGAGCTAAAATGGATTATTGTTCCTATACAGTTCGAACTATCTATGGGGTATTGGGTATCAAAATTTGGATATTTATAGACGAAGAATAAGAAACCTTTACTTGTCTGTCCCTTTTATCCATTGATAGAACAAAAAAAGAGAAACTCGTTCATTCTTTTTCTGGTAAATCAAAATGAGCAATTCGAATTCTTAATTCTATAGGGTTGAATAAAAATTCAATTGACCATTTGATATAATTGCTATGCTTAGTGTGTGACTCGTTGGTTTTTTAGGGTTAGGATTAAAAAAGGACCAGCCCCATAGTATGAACTAATAACCAACTCATCACTTCGTATTATCTGGATCTAAAGAACCAGTCAAGATATGATAAATCCGTCATATCTTTGTAGCAACTGCATTTTTTTTTTGCATAAACTTTAATTAGAAGTTGTAAAACAAAATGCAAGAAGTAAAGGTGTGGATAAATGGAAGGATGAGAGAAAGAGAGAAAAAGAATATCAATGATATAGAATTCCAATATGTAAGGTCTATGAGTCATCTCATAAAAGACAGTGTAATAAAGCATCAATACTAATTGATTCATCCATAATTAAATATTCAATGAATCAAGAAAAAAATAAAGAGCTTGGAGCCAATAAAGACTAAGAAGATTGACTCAGGAACAAATTGGATTATGAGCTCCATTGTAGAATTCGGACCTAACCATTAAGTACGAAGCGATGGGAACGATGGAACCTGTGCATGCAAAAGATTTTATTGAAAAAATGAATCTTAATGATTCACTAGTCGGGATGGCGAAATGAACCGGAGATAAATTCATCTATTGGGAGAAGTTACGAACGAGCCCTACAAATGAAATAGAGATTGAAAGAGTAAATATTCGCCCGCGAAAACTTTTTTTTAGTTGCTAAACTTGGCTAAAGGACAAAACTAAATAAAGATTTTTTAGAACGTTCGAAAAAAAAACTATTTTTTACATAAATGTTAATCATTTCAATTAAATGTTTTTAATCCTTTTTTCGTGAGGAGCTGGATGAGAAGAAACTCTCACGTCCGGTTCTGTAGTAGAGATGGAATTGTGAAACAACCATCAACTATAACCCCAAAAGAACTAGATTCCGTAAACAACATAGAGGAAGAATGAAGGGAATATCTTATCGAGGTAATCATATTTGTTTCGGTAAATATGCTCTTCAGGCACTTGAACCTGCTTGGATCACATCTAGACAAATCGAAGCAGGTCGACGAGCAATGACACGAAATGCACGCCGTGGTGGAAAAATATGGGTCCGTATATTTCCAGACAAACCGGTTACAGTAAGACCCGCTGAAACACGTATGGGTTCGGGAAAGGGATCCCCTGAATATTGGGTAGCTGTTGTTAAACCAGGTCGAATACTATACGAAATGGGTGGAGTAACCCAAAATATAGCTAGAAGGGCTATTTCAATAGCAGCATCCAAAATGCCTATACGAACTCAATTCATTATTTCGGGATAAAAATGTAGAACCAAAAGAAATGAATCTTAGGGATGAAAGTTTCTTTTTTTGGACAAAAAATATTCCTTTTTTTCTTCATCCTTTGCATTGGAAGAATAGACTAAAAAATTGATATGATTCAACCTCAGACCCATTTAAATGTAGCAGATAACAGCGGGGCTCGAGAATTGATGTGTATTCGAATCATAGGAGCCAGCAACCGTCGATATGCTCATATTGGTGACGTTATTGTTGCTGTGATCAAAGAAGCAGTACCAAGTATGCCCCTAGAAAAATCAGAAGTAGTCAGAGCTGTAATTGTTCGTACCTGTAAAGAACTTAAACGTGACAACGGTATGATAATACGATATGATGACAATGCTGCAGTTGTGATTGATCAAGAAGGAAATCCAAAAGGAACTCGAATTTTTGGTGCGATCCCCCGGGAATTGAGACAATTCCATTTTACTAAAATCGTTTCATTAGCTCCCGAGATATTATAAAATGAGATCAATGATATGTTTATAGTGGGGTATTTGAAAGAAATAGATTAAGAACTAGATTAATTAGTAGATTGTGTCTCACGCATATACCTTTAATATTAATTCATATTCATAAAACAAATAAGTAAAAAAAAAAAAGAAAAACATGTTGATTATATCAAATTTGGGGGCACCCATCATTTTAGTTCACCATGAGTAGGGACACTATTGCTGAGATAATAACCTCTATACGAAATGCTGATATGGATAGAAAAAGAGTGGTTCGCATCGCATCTACTAATATTACCGAAAATATTGTCAAAATACTTTTCCGAGAAGGTTTTATTGAAAACGTTAGAAAACATCGAGAAAAAAACAAATCTTTTTTGGTTTTAAACCTGCGGCATAGAAGGAATAGGAAAAGACCCTATAGAAATTTTTTAAATTTAAAACGAATCAGTCGACCCGGTCTACGAATCTATTCTAACTCTCAACTAATTCCTAGAATTTTAGGTGGGATGGGGATTGTAATTCTTTCTACTTCTCGAGGTATAATGACAGATCGAGAGGCTCGACTCGAAGGAATCGGCGGAGAAATTTTGTGTTATATATGGTAATCCTTTTAATATCCAAATTGGATCCGAAACTTATTCCTATTTCTAAAAAAACGAAAAGGGGCGAGTTGTCTAATATCGTTCTCCTCTATTAGTTGATACTTCAAGGAGGCTTTACCTATAATGAAAGAAAAAGAAAAAAAATGGATTCATGAAGGTTTAATTACTGAATCGCTTCCCAATGGTATGTTCCGGGTTCGCTTAGATAATGAAGATCTGATTCTGGGTTATATTTCAGGAAAGATCCGGCGTAGTTTTATACGGATACTGCCAGGAGATAGAGTCAAAATTGAAGTAAGTCGTTATGATTCAACCAGAGGACGTATAATTTATCGACTCCGCAAGAAGGATTGTAAGGATTAGGTGGTTTTTATTTTATTCAATATGATTCGAGATGCAAAATTTCAAGAAACTTATTTTCTTCCAAGAAGTAGATTCAGAATTAAGATTAAGGAATGAAAAATATGAAAATAAGAGCTTCTGTTCGTAAAATTTGTGAAAAATGTCGCCTAATCCGTAGGCGGGGGCGCATTATAGTAATTTGTTCCAACCCGAGACATAAACAAAGACAAGGATAATCAGACACACTAAAGGACTCGATGTAAAAATAAGGAATCTGTTTTGACATGAAATGGATATATCCATATATCTCTGACTCATATTTATGAGATGATAAAATATGGCAAAAGCTATACTGAGAATTGGTTCACGTAGAAATAGACGTATTGGTTCACGTAAGAGTGCACGTAGAATACCAAAGGGGGTTATTCATGTTCAAGCAAGTTTCAATAATACCATTGTCACGGTTACAGATGTACGGGGTCGGGTGGTTTCTTGGTCCTCGGCGGGTACTTGTGGATTCAAGGGTCCGAGAAAAGGGACACCCTTTGCCGCTCAAACTGCAGCAGCAAATGCTATTCGTACAGTAGGTATGCAACGAGCAGACGTCATGATAAAAGGTCCCGGTCGCGGCAGAGACGCAGCATTACGAGCTATTCGTAGAAGTGGTATACTATTAACTTTCGTGCGGGATGTAACCCCTATGCCACATAATGGTTGCAGACCCCCGAAAAAAAGACGTGTGTAGAAATAAACATTGAAGAAATTTCAAGAGAAACAAGAGAAATAAATGATTCAATCAAATAAAATAATATTACTATGATTCGAGAGAAAGTAACAGTATCGACTCGGACACTACAGTGGAAGTGTGTTGAATCAAGAGAAGACAGTAAACGTCTTTATTATGGACGTTTTATTCTGTCTCCACTTATGAAAGGTCAAGCCGACACAATAGGCATTGCGATGCGAAGAACTTTACTTGGAGAAATAGAAGGAACATGTATCACACGTGTAAAATCTGAGAACGTCCCACATGAATATTCTACCATAGCGGGTATTCAAGAATCGGTCCATGAAATTTTAATGAATTTAAAAGAAATTGTATTTAGAAGTAATCTATATGGAACTTGTGGCGCGTCTATTTGTGTCAGAGGTCCAGGATAT